TATTTACTAGTTATATCATCCGCAATCGCCTGAATCTCGAGACGTTCTTCGAACCAATCATAGACTTTATTGAGATAGGTGAAAATCCCCCCCTCAGAACCGTATATGAGACTTTCATCTCGTACAGCTCAAGCAAAAACACCTAATAAAAAAAGAATATTCAGATATGGAATAGAAAGTTTGAAACTTCTGAATCTCCGATTCAATCTTCTCTAAATGTACGAAAGTAGAAAAAATATGAAAGCTCTTCTTTGTGGTGATAATACCAAAATATCAAGTTGGCTCAACCGTCTTTATTTTGATTCTTACGGGCCTCTTGAATCTTCTTTTTACCTATTTCTTTTTATTTAATTTGTTTTTGTCTCTAATTCTCTAATAAGGCTTTTTCCTTGCTTTATTATTGATTTAATAGGAATTCTCTTGTTAAGACCCTATGAATTGATTAAAACCTCAGATTCATACTCGAACCACGACGATTTAATAAAAAATCATAAGCTAACCCAAGGATTCTCTGAGTAAGAACCCTCGGTTGATCTTGGTTGATCACGTATTTCATGAATTAGATAAAATGACTAAAAAAAAAGAAAGATTTTTCTTTTTTCAAACGGGTTGCATTTTTTGCCACCGGATACGAGGTCAAATATTAAGTATGAATCATAGTTCAAATATTTCTTAATCTAGTTCATATAGTTCGTGTTCCAGATACTCGAATAAATATCCGACGAAGTAGAACCATCTTTATCAAGGTGACAGATCTAGCCTCTGTACTATCAATAGAATCAATTATAACAAGTCACACACTCATATTCCGGAAATACAGAAAGAAAGAAATTCCACGATCGAACTACCAAAATAGAATAAGCCACTAAATTGAGTTCTAACTGATTGATTTTTTATTCAAAAAGCTAGGACTTTGTGATTCTTATAGATTTAATTCATTGAAATTCCATCCAATAAAACGGAAGAATTATAAATCTCCAAAATAATAGATAGAAATACCGCAAATAGAGCCATTGCGACACCCATCAATGGAGTCGTTCCCCACCCGGGAGCTACTTTACCATATTCCGAATTCAATGGTTTTAATAAACTCCCTACAGTAGTTCGTCTTGGACCCGATCTAGAACTGTTCTCAACAGTTTGTGTAGCCATAAATCCTATTCTATTCATTGAGATCTGTTGACTTTGTATACGATTCCGTTGTAAATAAACGATCTTATGATAGATACGTTGGGGTCTTGAAATTATATAATCATAATGGAAACAGCAACCCTAGTCGCCATTTTTATATCTGGTTTACTTGTAAGTTTTACCGGGTACGCCTTATATACCGCTTTTGGGCAACCTTCTCAACAACTAAGAGATCCATTCGAGGAACACGGGGACTAGTTGAAGTAATGAGCCTCCCAGCATTGGGAGGCTCATTACTTCAATTGAGATAATGAAAAATCATTTTACCTTTTTAGTTGGAACTTTAGGTGGTTCTCGAAAAAAAATAGCGAAAAAAATTATCCCTAGAGTCGAGACTAAAAGGAATGTATAAACCAATGCTTCCATAAATTCGATCGTGGTTTACAATTATAGCTTTCCTACTTGTTCGTTTTTTTCATTTTCTTTTTGGGAATCATCTTGAAAGAGCAAAAATAAAAAAAGCGGTGATTCACTCCGGTACTCTATGTAAAATCTCCCCAAAAAGAAAATAGAGGGGAAAAATGCCAAAGTAGTCTTGTATCAGACTGCCTGTCTTCTTGTAGTTGGATCCCCAAGTTTTTGGAATGCTCCAAACTCTACTTGAGCATCCAAATCTGGGTCAATGCCGGCAAAAACATCTCTGAACAAGGTTCTAGCACCATGCCAAATGTGTCCGAAGAAGAAGAGCAAAGCAAACGAAGCATGCCCAAAAGTAAACCAACCTCTTGGACTGCTACGAAAAACACCATCGGATTTCAAAGTCGCACGATCTAATTCAAAAATTTCACCCAATTGAGCACGTCTAGCATATTTTTTCACAGTAGCAGGATCACTATAACTGACTCCATTAAGTTCGCCACCATAAAACTCAACGGTTACACCTACTTGTTCAACACTATACTTGGATTCTGCCCTTCTAAAAGGCACATCAGCTCTAACAATCCCGTCACCGTCTACCAAAACGACTGGAAATGTTTCAAAAAAAGTGGGCATACGACGTACAAAAAGCTCACGCCCTTCTTTATCTCTAAAGATAGGGTGTCCTAACCATCCTACCGCTATTCCATCTCCGTTATCCATTGAGCCTGCCCTGAATAATCCTCCTTTTGCCGGATTATTGCCGATATAATCATAAAAAGCTAATTTTTCAGGAATTTTAGACCAGGCTTCTGATAAACTTTGATTTTCGGCTAGCCCGGCGCTAACTCTTCGATATATCTCTTGCTGGAAATAACCCTGATCCCATTGATAACGAGTGGGACCAAACAATTCGATGGGAGTAGTTGCTGAACCATACCACATAGTTCCAGCAACAACAAAAGCTGCAAAAAAGACAGCCGCGATACTACTGGAGAGTACAGTTTCAATATTTCCCATCCGTAATCCTTTGTATAGACGTTGTGGCGGTCGAACGCTAAGATGGAATAGACCCGCTAATATGCCCAGTGTACCTGCTGCAATATGATGAGAAGCTATTCCTCCCGGAACAAAAGGATCAAAACCTTCTACGCCCCACGACGGATTTACAGGCTGTACTCTTCCCGTTAGTCCATAAGGATCGGACACCCATATTCCAGGACCGTACAGACCTGTTACATGAAATGCACCAAAACCAAAGCAAGCCACCCCGGAGAGAAATAAATGAATTCCAAAGATCTTGGGCAAATCCAAAGAGGGTTTTCCTGTACGTTCATCAGAAAATATTTCTAGATCCCAATAGACCCAATGCCAGATAGCTGCCAAAAAGCATAAGCCAGAAAACACAATATGTGCCCCAGCTACACCTTCGTAACTCCAAATCCCCGGATTTGTTACAGTTCCTCCTGTGATACTCCAACCCCCCCATGAATTGGTTATTCCTAAACGAGTCATGAAGGGTATAACGAACATACCCTGTCTCCACATTGGATCAAGAATAGGGTCAGAAGGATCAAAAACTGCTAATTCATACAAAGCCATCGAGCCCGCCCAACCAGCAACCAGAGCTGTATGCATTATATGAACGGAAAGCAACCGGCCGGGATCATTCAATACAACGGTATGAACACGATACCAAGGCAAACCCATGGAAAATACCCCTTTATCGAAGAAAAATAGACACTACGTAACTTTATTGCATTGGAAAGGTTATACTATGACTATCCTATAGACTTCCCCTGTTCAGTAGATTATTTCCTAACAAGGGTTATGATTCTATATTCTATTCGTAATAATGGAAGAATTCTGTTCGTAAGAACAAAGAGAAGCAGATTTATTCTATACTCGATAAGTACCAATATGCAATGGTGGATTGATACCATTTTCTATGAGTAAATGTGTCCATCCTTCATTTATCATTAGAAGGATCTATTCGTAAAAATTTTCCTTTATTTATTTTGTATTTCTTTCTAAATTTTTCGAATCTATGGATAAAATAAATATGATAAAGTCAATATTATAAAGACAATAAAACCATATTGTTACGTTTCCACATCAAAGTGAAATATAGTATTTAATTCCTTTTTTCTTTCAATCCATGCCTATTGGTGTTCCAAAAGTACCTTTCCGAAGTCCTGGAGAGGAAGATGCATCTTGGGTTGACGTATAGTGCGACTTGTCAGATATATTGGGTCATATGGGATTTCCCCGTTCTCTCCCCCGACCGAGATATCCTCTGTTTCGCCCAAGAAAGAGAAATTGAATCATCGAAAAATTGGAGCGCGAACTGCAATTAAATGCATTATTTGGGGGAATTCATAGAATTATATCAATTAGAATAATTTATGGTTGGCTTTGGCTGGACGAAAAAAATGAGGTATCCAGACTCCGTTTAGAAAAACCCAATCGGTAATATATTTATGATTACTACGTGTATCGTAAATGATTATTTGTAAAGTCATAACAACAAGAAATGGTGATGGGAAGATTTGTCCTATATGTGCAAATCAAAATCGGGCGGATCTTTACCCGGAGTAGAGCATAAACCTAAAAAGATGAAAGAGGCCCATTCAGGAACAAGAAAATATCATCGTGATTTGGATTGAATTTCGATGAAAGAATACATCAATGAGAAGTAAATTCGATAAGTTTATTTACCCCTTTTTTGATATTATCAAAGAAGAATTCATCTTTATTGAAAAATCGAAGAAAAAGCCCTTTCATTAAAAAGTTAGAAAAACTCGAAAAAGAAAAGAAAGAGGACTGGAATCTATACATTGATTCTTTTATTCGCAATTTTTTTTGAACCGTATGCATCAAAAGGTGCATGTACGGTTCCTAAGGGATACAATTTTACCCTACTCAACCGACTTTATCGAGAAAGATTACTTTTTTTAGGCCAAGAGGTTGATAGCGAGATCTCGAATCAACTTATTGGTCTTATGGTATATCTCAGTATCGAGGATGAGACCAAAGATCTTTATTTGTTTATAAACTCCCCTGGCGGATGGGTAATACCCGGAGTAGCCATTTATGATACTATGCAATTTGTACGACCAGAAGTCCATACAATATGCATGGGATTGGCCGCGTCAATGGGATCTTTTATTCTGGTTGGAGGAGAAATTACCAAACGTCTAGCATTCCCTCACGCTTGGCGCCAATGAAGTTTTTTTATTTGAGAGAAAAAAGAAAACTATGCCTTCGCCATATGAATATTAAGTAATAATAGCATGGCACTTCGAATTCGATATGAAATTTTTTTTTTCTTTTTTTCAAAAGATTTGATTATGTATCGAGAGAGTAGTATGAGATAAAAGATATTTCCGACTTTCTCTTATCTATCGGAAGTCCAATTCAGCGTCACAAACTTGTTTGTTTTCACACCGATGGGCTCTTAAGAATATTTAAGTTCTAAAAAAAGAGTGCGAAAAAAACAAAATTTTCTTTTTTGGTTGGCTCAAAAAGAAACTTTGGGATTGCTGAATCAAAGACAAAAAAAAGAATCCATTTTAAAATAGAAAGCAGCGGAGCCATCATAGTATTTTTGAACTTCTCCGAAAAAAAAAGAAGGGTGGCATTTTGATCATTTACCCATCTGGGGTTGATAGATTCTATTTTTATCTTTCTTGAACGGGAAAGTAGGGGTCAATTTCATTATAGAGCCGTATGCAATGCATAAAAGATAATGCCCGTACGGTTGTTCAATTCTATCCTTTTTCCTATTTTTCTTTATCTTTCTTTTCTGTTTCTTTCATCACACCAGATAGAACTATTATCAGGGTAATGATCCACCAACCTGCTAGTTCTTTTTATGAAGCACAAACGGGAGAATTTATCCTGGAAGCGGAAGAACTGCTGAAACTACGCGAAACCCTCACAAAGGTTTATGTACAAAGGACGGGCAAACCTTTATGGGTTGTATCTGAAGACATGGAAAGAGATGTTTTTATGTCAGCAACAGAAGCCCAAGCTTATGGAATTGTGGATCTTGTAGCAGTTGAATGAAAAAAAATGGATTTTGTGCAAATCAGTGATTTGATATTTTATCTATGAGTTGACTATATAAATATTAAATAAAAAAATCCGGTTAGGATCAATCTAAACCAGCCCATTATGTATATGACTCAACATGCCAACTATTAAACAACTTATTAGAAATACAAGACAGCCCATTCGAAATGTCACGAAATCCCCCGCTCTTCGGGGGTGTCCTCAGCGTCGAGGAACATGTACTAGGGTGTATGTGCGACTCGTTTAGATCATGAGCTGACACAAAAAAGCCAAGAAAACCGCTTCCAGTATGAATGATCAGTACCAGTGAATAGGATGAGTAGGATAGAATGGAAGAAGGAACTCCATTCACTATCTAAAAAAAAGCAAATCTATCCTTCTATTGTGTATAAAGTTTATGGTTTCCATTGGTGCAAATCCAATCACCTGAACTTAAGATTCTCCATTGGTAGCAAATGGTTATCCATTAAGCGGAAAAATCTTATTGAAATTCAAAAAAAACAGAAAAATGAAGTTCTCGCTCGGTCAAGAACGGACTACGAGGGTCAGCTACCCAGCTAACTTTCATAATTAAATACCGTTACTGTATAGGTGGGTCTCTTTGTGAAAGACCTATTACTGGATAATTCATGGGTAGAGCCAAAGAGTGTGGTGTGAACTATACAAGTTACCAATAACATTGATGAAATATTAAATGAAGCCAAAGGCTCCGGTGTATAGAGAAGACCTCACCGTTTAAGAAGTAACCATAGAAACGAGGAAACCCACTATTTCTTTATTCATTTAATTTCTATTTCTTTTTTTTGACTAGATTTTTGACACCTAGCAAAAGAAATTTTCTTATTTCTTTCATATTTCGCAGTAACATACCAAAAAATCGTGGTCGGGAAGGTTATAGTAGCCAAAGCCATTGGAATTTGTATTTTATACATTGGAAAAATCCGTTTGGTTATTAATAGGCCAGGCCAGGACGGGAAAAATAATAACTGAAAGAAAAAAATCAATTAGTTATTTGTCAAAATTTTATTTATTCAATGACTAGAGTTAAACGCGGATATATAGCCCGGAAACGTAGAACAAAAATTCGTTTATTTGCATCAAGTTTTCGAGGGTCTCATTCAAGACTTACTCGAACTATTACTCAACAGAAAATAAGAGCTTTGGTTTCGGCTCATCGGGATAGGGATAAGCAAAAGAGAAATTTTCGTCGTTTGTGGATCACTCGAATAAACGCAGTAATTCGAGAAAAGGGAGTATCCTATAGTTATAGTAAATTAATACATGATCTATATAAGAGGCAGTTGCTTCTTAATCGTAAAATACTGGCCCAAATAGCTATATCAAATAGGAATTGTCTTTATATGATTTCCAACGAAATCAGAGAAAAAGTGGATTGGAAAGAATACACCGAAATAATTTAAATGGGGTTCCCCGGAGAATGAACTCCGGGAGGGTGGGGTTGGAGTCAAAATTACTCTGAGAAATGTGCTTAAAGTAGTCAAAATGAACGAACACGTTCAATAAAAAAATCTTTTTTTTTCCGATTCGTTTTTTTTTTACGACACAAAAATCTGGATTCTAAGATTTGTCAAAAAAAACACCAATCCAAGTTTGAGTTCGGATTGGAATTCTGATTGAAGTGAACAAAAAACAAGCCTATTTATTTCTGGTTCTAAGACCAGTAGTTCTAGTGGTCGACTCAATTCTTTCAAATTGTTTCTCATTGTTGAGAAAAGGTAACAAAGATAAAATACGAGCTTGTTTTATAGCAATAGTAATTAATCGTTGTTGTTTCAAGGTCAATCTATTCACTCGTCTAGATAATATTTTTCCCTGTTCACTAATAAATCGACTAATTAAACTCATGTTTCTATAATCAATTCGATCCCCCGATTGAATCGGGGGCAAACGCCTACGAAAAGATCGCTTGGATTTAAGAAAGGGTCGCTTGGATTTATCCATGGTTTGTTTGTTTAGTTTATTTCTTATCCCGAAAATCCTATTTCTTAATTGTCATTTTAACTCCAAATAGGATTCTTTTTATTTAAATGCAATATCTTCTATTTATATTTCAATGTGTTCTATATAATGTCATTTTTCCCCTTTCAAGGATAAGACATCCTTGGTTCAATCTATTTCTTTATTTCCCCATGAATCGTATGTTTGTAACAATAGGGACAGAATTTTCTCAATTCTAATCGATTGGGCGTATTGTGCCGGTTCTTTTGAGTAATATATCTGGAAATACCCGTTGATACCTTCTTAACACCGTTTTGTATACAAGTGGTACATTCCAAAATGACCGTTACCCGCGCATCTTTCTTCTTGGCCATGAACCTCCTTTGGATTTTTGATTTACTCAACTCTTCTATTTTAATTCGAAATGAAGAAAAAGAAAGGAAGGAAAAAATAGAAGTTATTTTATTAACTTGAAATCCAACTCTAAAAGAAAAAGATAAAAATCAATTAAATCAAAGCAAAGCCCCAAGTCATACATAGTAAATAATAAGTAAGACAATGATAATGAGTTCAAAATCTATTTAACCCCGAAGGGCAGTTAAAGATCTTGTATTCATGCCCTAGACCGCGACTTTCCTACTCTACCCCCGCGTTTAATTCGAATTTGAGCCTGAGTCTCGCAGACGTTGAATCCACTTTTATTCTTTCTCTTTCGTCCCTTATTATAAATTATAAAAAAGGGAAAAAAGAGAAAAAAGGGGGGGATTAGTCACAGATATTTGATTGTATTTCTAATCTTCTTCATTACTTCCGGTGTCAATAGCTATAATGAAAAAAAGGGGAATGTCAACGCATCGGGGAAAAAACGATTAATCTCTATCAATAGACCTGCTAAAGCCCCGAACCATAGCGTACTTAGTACTGGGGCCACGGAGAGATATGTTTTTAGATCTCGCATTGAAAAACCTCCTTTTTTTTATTTTAATACATAAAGCATATATGATCAGATGCATATGTAGTTAAGGGATACTTAGAGTTGTACACGGAATCCCTAATTCCAATTGAAATGTACAACGATCCATAAGATTTCCTTTTCTTATTATTATATGTTAAATATGTTCAATGAGGCCAAAAAAAGACGAAATGGTCAGAAAACTTTGTTTCTCAATGCAGGAAATAGGGATGTGGAAAACAAGACAGGAATTCTCTACAATTACACTGTAGAACAATTGAAGGGATGTGGCGCAGCTTGGTAGCGCGTTTGTTTTGGGTACAAAATGTCACAGGTTCAAATCCTGTCATCCCTACCTATTACTGCCCCTTTGAGCAGTAACGAGGAATCAACCGAGATTGGTTCAAATTGCGTTGCGCGGAATCGTTCATTTTTATGAAACTATAGAATATATGCATATAAAATGAAAATGGATTCTTTTAAAAAAAGAATCTTTTCTTTACATTCTTTTCTATTCTGATAAGAAAGCGCTCTTAGTTCAGTTCGGTAGAACGTGGGTCTCCAAAACCCGATGTCGTAGGTTCAAATCCTACAGAGCGTGATTTTTTCTTCATGGATCCAATTAAAATGAAATGAATTCAGTCGCTTGCACAACAATTCAAATTTGACCTCCTGTGGATTAAACAAAAGAGGAGGCCAATCAAATGTGAATTAATCAAAGGTCCAACTGATCGCCACGCCTGTATTGTAAATATGCAGTTACGAATAATCCAGCCAAAGTAATAGGAATTAGACCTAACACGATTCCAAATAGAAAAACTTCAATCATTTCAATTTTGTTTTTGAAAAGGAGAAAAAAAGCGGTAATATCTATACCTAAATATTAATCCGAATTGATGTGAATCTCAATGACCAAGAATTGACAATTGACATGGTAAGTAACTCTAGAATACACAGAATCTCACAGAAGGATTTCCTTTCTAAATAGTTTCTTTCAAATAGAAATTTTAAATAAGTCGTATCTTGCTCAGACCAATAAATAGAGCTGAAGTTATAGTTAAAGCCACTAGTAGAAAACCGAAATAACTGGTTATAGTAAGCATGAAGGGGCTAAATGAAATCTGGTATTTTTATACATATATTTCTAAAGCATTTACCTAAGTTTCCATTTTCCTAAAACAGGAAGATATACAAAAATACCAATTGAAAGAATAAGTTCAATTGAAAATTTTTGATTCATCTATCATTATAGACAGCACGAACAAAGAGAAAGTGACAGACATACAAAATGAAACCGTTTCCTCATTTCTAAGATCTAGCCATCTCGCGATTCCTATCAACCAAGTCGTCGAGAATAAACGAACTGGATCGTGTAACTTCATTCAAAAACGAAACTATTTTTGAATTATTATTTTGAATTCCATTTTTATGGAATACTATGTTTTCCATTTTTTCGTTCGATTTTAA